GGAAAAAGAACTGATTGTATGGGAAATACTTCAAGAAGTTTTGCGGGGGCATCCTGTATTGTTGAATAGAGCACCCACCTTGCATAGATTAGGCATACAGGCCTTCCAACCCATTTTAGTGGAGGGGCGCGCTATTTGTTTACACCCATTAGTTTGTAAGGGTTTCAATGCAGACTTTGATGGAGATCAAATGGCTGTTCATGTACCTTTATCTTTGGAAGCTCAAGCGGAGGCTCGTTTACTTATGTTTTCTCATATAAATCTCTTGTCTCCAGCTATTGGGGATCCCATTTCCGTACCAACTCAAGATATGCTTATCGGACTCTATGTATTAACGATCAGGAATCGTAGAGGTATTTGTGCAAATAGGCATAATCCATATAATCGCGGAAACTATCAAAATAATACAGTTGACAATAATGACTATAAGTATACGAAAGAGAAAGAACTGTATTTTTGTGGTTCCTATGATGTACTTGGAGCTTCTCGGCAGAAACGAATCAGTTTAGATAGTCCTTTGTGGCTCCGATGGAGACTAGATCAACGTGTCATTGGCTCAAGAGAAGTTCCCATCGAAGTTCAATATGAATCTTTGGGTACTTATCATGAGATTTATGAGCACTATCTAATAGTAGGAAGTGTAAAAAAAGAAATCCATTGTATATACATTCGAACCACTCTTGGTCATATTTCTTTTTATCGAGAAATAGAAGAAGCCATACAGGGGTTTTGTCGGGCCTATTCATACGCTATCTAAACTAATAAATTAGATTAGGTGATGCCCGTGCCCGTAGGGATTCGGGTCTCTCCAGTTTCACTGGTATCATAATTTCTGAATTTTTGCGTGAATCAAGATTGAGATTGAGGAAAGGAAGTTTTCGAATCACTGACTCAGGCCCATTGTCGAATCCTACTCAGCAGAATATAGAGGTACTTATGGCAGAACGGGCTGATCTGGTCTTTCACAATAAAGTGATAAATGGAACTGCTATGAAACGACTTATTAGCAGATTAATAGATCATTTCGGAATGGCATATACATCACACATCCTGGATCAAGTAAAGACTTTGGGTTTCCAGCAAGCCACTGCTACATCTATTTCATTAGGAATTGATGATCTTTTAACAATACCTTCTAAGGGATGGTTAGTCCAAGACACTGAACAACAAAGTTTTATTTTTGAAAAACACCATCATTATGGAAATGTACATGCGGTAGAAAAATTACGTCAATCCATTGAGATATGGTATGCTACAAGTGAATATTTGAGACAAGAAATGAATCCTAATTTTCGGATGACTGATCCTTCTAATCCAGTCCATCTGATGTCCTTTTCGGGAGCTAGAGGAAATGCATCTCAGATACACCAATTAGTAGGTATGAGAGGATTAATGTCGGATCCCCAAGGACAAATGATTGATTTACCCATTCAAAGCAATTTACGCGAAGGGCTTTCTTTGACAGAATATATAATTTCCTGCTACGGAGCCCGCAAAGGAGTTGTAGATACTGCTGTACGAACATCAGATGCTGGATACCTCACGCGTAGACTTGTTGAAGTAGTTCAACACATTATTGTACGTAGAACGGATTGTGGTACTATCCGAGGTATTTCCGTGAGTCCTCGAAATGGGATGACGGAAAAAATTTTTGTCCAAACACTAATTGGTCGTGTATTAGCAGACAATATATATATGGGTCTACGATGCATTGCCGCTCGAAATCAAGATATTGGGATTGGACTTGTCAATCGATTCATAACCTTTCGGGCACAACCAATATATATTCGAACCCCCTTTACTTGCAAGAGTGCATCTTGGATCTGTCAATTATGTTATGGTCGGAGTCCCACTCACGGCGACCTGGTCGAATTGGGAGAAGCCGTAGGTATTATTGCGGGTCAATCAATTGGGGAACCAGGGACTCAACTAACATTAAGAACTTTTCATACCGGTGGAGTATTCACAGGTGATACTGCCGAACATGTACGAGCTCCTTCTAATGGAAAAATAAAATTCAATGAGGATTTGGTTTATCCCACACGTACCCGTCATGGGCATCCTGCTTTTCTATGTTCTATAGACTTGTATGTAACTATTGAGACTCGGGATATTATCCATAATGTGAATATTCCACCAAAAAGTTTGATTTTAGTTCAAAATGATCAATATGTAGAATCAGAACAAGTGATTGCTGAGATTCGTGCCGGAACGTCTACTTTTCGTTTTAAAGAGAAGGTACGAAAACATATTTATTCTGAATCAGAGGGAGAAATGCACTGGAGTACCGATGTCCACCATGCATCTGAATATACACATGGTAATGTTCATCTATTACCAAAAACAAGTCATTTATGGATATTAGCAGGAGGTCCGTGCAGATCCAGTATAGTGTCTTTTTCGCTCCACAAAGATCAAGATCAAATGAATGTTCATTCTTTTTCTTTCGAAGAAAGATATATCTTTGACCTCTCAATGACTAATCATCGAGTAAGACATAAATTGTTGGATACTTCTGGTAAAAAAGATAGGGAAATTCTTGACTATTCAAGACCTGATCGAATCATATCCAATGGTCATTGGAATTTCATATATCCTTTTATTCTCCAAGAAAATTCTGATTTCTTGGCGAAAAAACGAAGAAATAGATTCATTATCCCATTACAATATGATCAAGAACGAGATAAAGAACTAATGCCCTGTTTTGGTATTTCGATTGAAATACCCATAAATGGTATTTTACGTAGAAATAGTATTCTTGCTTATTTTGATGATCCACGATACAGAAGAAATAGTTCAGGAATTACTAAATATGGGACCATAGAGGTGGATTCAATCATAAAAAAAGAGGATTTGATTGAGTATCGAGGAGCAAAAGAATTTAGTCCGAAATACCAGAAAGTAGATCGGTTTTTTTTCATTCTCGAAGAAGTGCATATCTTACCCGGATCTTCGTTCATAATGGTCCGGAACAATAGTATCATTGGAGTAGATACACAACTCGCTTTAAATACAAGAAGCCGGGTAGGCGGATTAGTCCGAATGGAGAGAAAAAAAAAAAGTATTGAACTGAAAATCTTTTCTGGAGATATTCATTTTCCTGGAGAAACAGATAAGATATCCAGGCACAGCGGCATTTTGATACCACCAGAGACGGAAAAAAAAAATTCTAAGAAATCAAAAAAATTGAAAAATTGGATCTATGTCCAACGGATCACACCCACCAAGAAAAAGTATTTTGTTTCGGTTCGGTCCGTAGTCACATATGAAATAGCTGATGGGATAAATTTAGCAACACTTTTCCCTCGGGATCTCTTGCAGGAAAAGGATAATGTCCAACTTAGAGTTGTCAATTATATCCTTTATGGAAATGGCAAGTCAATTCGAGGAATTTGTCACACAAGTATTCAATTAGTTCGGACTTGCTTAGTATTGAATTGGGACCAAGAAAAAAATGGTTCTATAGAAGAGGTTCATGCTTCCTTTATTGAGGTAAGGACAAATGATCTGATTCGCGATTTCATAAGAATTGAGTTAGTCAAGTCCACTATTTCGTATACCGGAAAAAGGTATGATAGGGCAAGTTCCGTATTGATTTCCGATAATGGATTAGATCGCACCAATATCAATCCTTTTTATTCCAAGGCGAAGATTCAATCACTTACCCAACATCAAGGAACTATTGGTATTGGTACGTTGTTGAATCGAAATAATGAATGCCAATCTTTGATAATTTTGTCATCATCCAATTGTTCTCGAATTGGTCCATTCAATGGTTCGAAATATAACAATGTGACAAAAGAATCAGATCCCATAATCAAAATTAGGGATTTGCTGGGTCCCTTAGGGACTATTGTCCCTAAAATAGCAATTTTTTTTTCATCTTACTATTTAATAACTCATAATCATATCTTGTTAAAGAAATATTTGTTACTTGACAATTTTAAACAGACTTTCCAAGTACTTAAATACTGTTTAATAGATGAAAATAGGAGGATTTATAATCCCGATCCATGCGGTAACATAATTTTGAATCCATTCCATTTGAATTGGTGCTTTCTCCATCACGATTATTGTGAAGAGACATCTACAATAATTAGCCTTGGACAATTTATTTGTGAAAATGTATGTCTATTCAAATACGAATCACACGTAAAAAAATCTGGTCAAATTTTAATTGTTCATGTTGACTCCTTAGTTATAAGATCAGCTAAACCCTATTTGGCCACTCCAGGAGCAACTGTTCATAGCCATTATGGAGAAATCCTTTACGAAGGAGATACATTAGTTACATTTATATATGAAAAATCGAGATCTGGTGACATAACGCAAGGTCTTCCAAAAGTGGAACAAATCTTAGAAGTGCGTTCGATTGATTCAATATCGATGAACCTAGAAAGGAGAGTTGAAGGTTGGAACGAACGTATACAAAGAATTCTTGGAATACCCTGGGGATTCTTGATTGGAGCTGAGCTAACCATAGCCCAAAGTCGTATCTCTTTGGTTAATAAGATCCAAAAGGTTTATCGATCCCAGGGGGTACAGATCCATAATAGACATATAGAAATTATTGTACGTCAAGTAACATCAAAAGTGTTGGTTTCAGAAGATGGAATGTCTAATGTTTTTTTACCTGGAGAATTAATCGGCTTTTTGCGAGCGGAACGAGCAGGGCGTGCTTTGGACGAAGCGATCTGTTATCGGGCAATCTTATTGGGAATAACGAGGGCATCTCTAAATACTCAAAGTTTCATATCCGAAGCAAGTTTTCAAGAAACCGCTCGAGTTTTAGCAAAAGCTGCTCTACGAGGTCGTATTGATTGGTTGAAAGGCCTGAAAGAGAACGTTGTTCTGGGGGGGATTATACCTGTTGGTACCGGATTCAAAAAATTAGTACACCCTTCAAGGCAAGACAAGAACATTCATTTGGAAATAAGAGATATTTTGTTACACCATAGAGAATTATTTTGTTCTTACGTCCAAAACAATTTCCATGAGACAAATTTCCATGAGACATCAGAACAATCATTTACGCGATTTAATGATTCCTAAGAGCAGATTCTTTTCTTTCACTTTAACTATCTTTCAATTATCTGGTCCGATTATTGATTTGGTAAAAAATAAAAAATAAGTAATTAAATTGGTAAAAAATAAGTAATTAAAAGAAATTAATGGTTTGGGTCGTGTATCAACGGTCAATCCCCCGTATAAGGTTCCATCGGAACAATTATTTATTTCAGGTTACCTCGTCTCTTTGTTAAAAAAAAAAGGAAGTCTGGGGAAAAATGACAAGAAGATATTGGAACATCAATTTGGAAGAGATGATGGAAGCAGGAGTTCATTTTGGTCATGGTACTAAGAAATGGAATCCTAGAATGGCCCCTTACATCTCTGCAAAGCGTAAAGGTATTCATATTACAAATCTCACTAGAACTGCTCGTTTTTTATCAGAAACCTGTGATTTAGTTTTTGATGCAGCAAGTAGGGGAAAAAACTTCTTAATCGTTGGTACAAAAAATAAAGCAGTGGATTCAGTAGCATCAGCTGCAATAAGGGCTCGGTGTCATTATGTTAATAAAAAATGGCTTGGTGGTATGTTAACGAATTGGTCCACTACGGAAACGAGACTTCACAAGTTCAGGGACTTAAGAGCAGAACAAAAGATGGGGAAACTCAACTGTCTCTCCAAAAGAGATGCAGCAATGTTGAAGAGAAAATTATCTACCTTGCAAACATATCTCGGTGGGATCAAATATATGACGGGGTTGCCTGATATTGTGATCATCGTTGATCAGCAAGAAGAATATACGGCTCTTCGAGAATGTGTCATTTTGGGGATTCCGACAATTTGTTTAATCGATACAAATTGTGACCCAGATCTCGCAGATATTTCGATTCCAGCAAATGATGACGCTATAGCTTCAATCCGATTGATTCTTAACAAATTAGTATCTGCAATTTGTGAGGGTCGTTCTAGCTATATAAGAAATCGTTGATTATCATTAAGAATAATAAGATTAGTTAATTATTTGGCAACTCCATAGATTTATTGGATCGGTTACTATTTTTGAATTTTTTAAAAGAGATAAAAAAAGTACTGGGGATATTGATATTATGTTATGATGTTATGTAATTTCTTGGTATCGTAAATAAAATATACGATTAATGATTCAAGTTAGTGAGTTCAGAAATAGATGGTTGAATCAAAATAATTCCTTTTTTGAAGTTCAATTTCTGTCAGAGGACAATATGAATGTTATACCATGTTCCATTAAAACACTCAAAGGGTTATACGATATATCGGGTGTAGAAGTAGGCCAACATTTCTATTGGCAAATAGGAGGTTTACAAATCCATGCCCAAGTACTTATCACTTCTTGGGTCGTAATTGCTATCTTATTAGGTTCAGTCATCATAGCTGTTCGGAATCCACAAACCATTCCGACCGACGGTCAGAATTTCTTCGAATATGTCCTTGAATTTATTCGAGATTTGAGCAAAACTCAGATTGGAGAAGAATATGGTCCTTGGGTTCCCTTTATTGGAACTATGTTCTTATTTATTTTTGTTTCTAACTGGTCAGGTGCTCTTTTACCTTGGAAAATCATACAATTACCTCATGGGGAGTTAGCTGCGCCTACGAATGATATAAATACTACTGTTGCTTTAGCTTTACCCACGTCAGCGGCATATTTTTATGCGGGTCTTACCAAAAAAGGATTGGGTTATTTCGGGAAATACATTCAACCAACCCCAATACTTTTACCAATTAACATCCTAGAAGATTTCACAAAACCTTTATCTCTTAGTTTTCGACTTTTCGGGAATATATTGGCTGATGAATTAGTAGTTGTTGTTCTTGTTTCTTTAGTCCCTTCAGTAGTTCCTATACCTGTTATGCTTCTTGGATTATTTACAAGTGGTATTCAAGCTCTTATTTTTGCAACGTTAGCCGCGGCTTATATAGGTGAATCCATGGAGGGTCATCATTGACTAGTTTTCGAAATAGTCTTTTTTAAGCTTATCCCAATTCATGCATGATTCAAGATAATCCACTTGGTTGGGGAACATAATAGATACAAATACAAATACGTATGAATATACGACCTAGAGTCGTAGGAAAAAAGATAGACGATATTGCGGAATTGTAAAAAAAAAGATGGGTTGGGGGGGTCACACTAGATGTATGTAATCTTTATAAGTCCAGCCCCTGTGTCTGTTTCGAGGAATGATTCTAGAATCCGATTCAATATAAAATGCGGGTGGTTTACGTTATGGAAGAAACAAATGTATATGTGATATTAGATATTTACTAGTTATATAGGACTATTCCTAATATATATATATATATTATTATATACCCTATATATATATATATATTATTGATTTGATTGATTTGATTGCGGTTCACTGCATTTATATAGTTCTAATATAAGTCTTTCTGTTTCATCTGTGATTGTGGATTGAATGAAATGCAAAAAAGAGATGAACTCAAGGATAGTATCTAGAAGAAAAAAGAAAGGAAAGAAGAATTGAATGAAAGAATGGTTCGAAACAAAGAAATGCAATAACTAGAACCGTATACATATGTATTTACAAAAACTCCATTATGGGTAGAAACTCAAAATGAGATATCGAAATAGTTCTGACGATTCAGTAATATTATCATTTCAATTCGGAGTTTTTAGTTATTTCGACCCGATAGATCTTAATCAGATAGATCTTAATGATAAAATCTTAATGAAAAAAAAAAATGATAAAAAAAATTAAGTAAAAATTCATTGGTTGATTGTATCATTAACCATTTCTTTTTTTTTTTTGGTGCGAGGAACTTACCATGAATCCACTGATTTCTGCCGCTTCCGTTATTGCTGCTGGATTGGCCGTAGGGCTTGCTTCTATTGGACCTGGAGTTGGTCAAGGTACTGCTGCAGGCCAAGCTGTAGAAGGTATTGCGAGACAACCAGAAGCAGAGGGTAAAATACGAGGTACTTTATTGCTTAGTCTAGCTTTTATGGAAGCTTTAACAATTTATGGACTGGTCGTGGCGTTAGCGCTTTTGTTTGCGAATCCTTTTGTTTAATCCTAGAAATGTAAAAAAGTACCTTACATACTATACTTTTTTTCTTATTTTTTTAACTCGCTATACTTTTTTCTTATTTTATTAACTCAGAATTGCTGTTTGCTTCTTCTAATTATATCAACGCTTTACTCCTACAATTATTTATTTGTTGAGACAATACCCCAGGAAAGGAAGGATTGTTTTGAGGATGAGTAATTACTGATCCGCTCGTTTTCTTCCTTCGCGTCCTTAGCTTAGTACAATGGAAACCTTTTTTTTACTTTTTTTAGGAATCGTTTCAACAAACGAGATATTTCACAATTGACATGAGACCCAAGACTTAACCTAATAAGTATTTTATTGGATTGGAAACTTCAAGTAAGAAATTTAAAAATTATCAAATTAAATTACTAGATTTAATCTACTCCCATTAAAAAAAAAATGGAAATCAAATTTATATAATAAAAAGAAATCGATCAAAAAAGGGACAACGAAGTGATACAAAAAGAACTCTGTTCTTTGTTAGTCCTATCTATAAGAGGAGAGCATATGAAAAATGGAACCGATTCTTTCCTTTCCTTGGGTCACTGGCCATCCGCCGGGAGTTTCGGGTTTAATACCGATATTTTAGCAACAAATCCAATAAATCTAAGTGTAGTGCTTGGTGTATTGATTTTTTTTGGAAAGGGGGTGTGTGCGAGTTGTGTATTTCAAGAATAGGTTGGATCCATCCGACTGCACTTTATTTATGGTATTTTATTCATTTTATAGGATAAATAGGAAAAAAAGTGCACGATCTCAACGAATTATTTCTGAATAAATTAAGAAATCATATGTAAGAACCATAGCATTTCGTGACTTATTGGTAAATTTGATTCTCTATCAACCAATAATGTGAGACCATTAACATGGTTAAAGCTAAACTGTTTGAAGTCCAGGCAAAACATGGTACTCTTTCTACCGGTACTAACGTACCGAAATGGTTTAAAAATGAATAGTTGGTAATTTATCTGATATAGAACACTCATATCGATAAAATGATTTGAACCATTTATTAAAAAAATGGGCATCTTGCTCTTTTTTTCCAATGCCGAATCGACGACCTACGTAAAAAAAAAAATAGGAATTTTTGGATTTGAAGAAAAAAAGGAAATAAAAAAAAATATAGAAATAAATTGTAAATTTTAATTTAAAATTAAATAAAGAACAAATCAAATACAAATAAAGAACAAATACAAATAAAGAAAGAACTTTGCTGACAATTATAGATTTTTGTCTGGTCGGAAGAGTCCTCCTAATATTCTGGTCTTATATCAGTTTCGATGTTTTTGAATATAAACAGAAAAGAGAGGGTAGGCTCATTACATTAAAAAAAAAAAGATATGGGAATGCCCATAATATAAAATAAATAATTGAGCGTGAGAGCCAAATGAATCGAAAGATTCATGTTTGGTTCGGGAAGAGATTATTGAAGTTGTGAAATTAATGGTAAGATAATCTACTTTCATTAAATGATTTATTAGATAATCGAAAACAGAGGATCTTGAGTACTATTCGAAATTCGGAAGAATTACGTAGAGGGGCCATTGAGCAGCTCGAAAGAGCCAGGACTCGCTTACGGAAAGTAGAAATAGAAGCAGATGAGTATCGAATGAATGGATACTCTGAGATAGAACGAGAAAAAGAAAATTTGATTAATGCTACTTGTGACACTTTGGAACGATTAGAAAATTACAAAAATGAAACCCTTCATTTTGAACAACAAAGAGCGATTAATCAGGTCCGACAACGAGTTTTTCAACAAGCCTTACAAGGAGCTCTAGGAACTCTGAATAGTTGTTTGAATAGTGAGTTACATTTCCGTACGATCCGTGCTAATATTGGCATTCTAGGGGCCATGGAAGAAATAACAGATTAGCCCTTTTATTTTGACTTTAG